TCGTGGAATTTTTCACACAAGTATTCAATTAGTTCGGACTTGCTTAGTATTGAATTGGGACCAAGAAAAAAATGGTTCTATAGAAGAAGTTCATGCTTCTCTTGTTGAGGTAAGGGCAAATGATCTGATTCAAAATTTCATAAAAATTGAGTTAGTAAAGTCTAGTCTTTCATATGCCGAAAAAAGGTATGATACGGCGGGTTCGGGATTGATCCCCGATAATGGATTAGATTGCACCAATATCAACCCTTTTTTTTCGAAAGTGAAGATTTCAGTAGTTACTCAGCATCAAGCAACTATTGGTACATTGTTGAATCAAAATAAGGCTTTGATAATTTTGTCATCATTCAATTGTTCTCGAGTTGGTCCATGTCCATTCAATGGTTCGAAATATAACATCACGGCAAAAGAATTGAATCCCATAATTCTAATTAGGGATTTGTTGGGTCCCCTAGGTACTATTGTATCTAAAATAGTGAACTTTTATTCAGCTTACTATTTAATAACTCATAATCAGATCTTGGTAAACAAATATTGGATACTTGATAATTTGAAAGCGACTTTCCAAGTACTTGAAGTACTTAAATACTGTTTAATAGATGAAAATAGAAGGATTTATAATCCCAACCCATGCAATACCATCATTTTGAATCCATCCCATTTGAATTGGTGCTTTTTACATCACAATTATTGTGAAGAAACATCCACAATAATTAGCATTGGACAATTTATTTGTGAAAATCTATGTCTAGTTAAATATGGGACACATATAAAAAAATCTGGTCAAATTTTAATTGTTCATGGTGATTCCTTAGTTATAAGATTAGCTAAGCCGTATTTGGCTACTCCAGGAGCGACTGTTCACGGACATTACGGAGAAACCCTTTCTGAAGGAGATACATTAGTTACATTTATATATGAAAAATCCCGATCTGGTGACATAACGCAGGGACTTCCAAAGGTGGAGCAAATCTTAGAAGTGCGTTCGATTGGTTCAATATCGATGAACCTTGAAAGGAGAGTCGAAGGTTGGAACGAACGTATACCAAGAATTCTTGGAATTCCTTGGGGATTCTTAATTGGAGCTGAGCTAACTATAGCCCAAAGCCATATCTCTTTGGTTAATAAGATCCAAAAGGTTTATCGTTCTCAAGGGGTGCAGATTCATAATAGACATCTAGAGATTATTGTACGACAAGTAACATCAAAAGTGTTGGTTTCAGAAGACGGAATGTCTAATGTTTTTTCGCCTGGAGAATTAATCGGATTGCCGCGAGCAGAACGAGCAGGGCGTGCTTTAGACGAAGCGATCTGTTATCGGGCAATTTTATTAGGAATAACGAGGGCGTCTCTGAATACTCAAAGCTTCATATCTGAAGCAAGTTTTCAAGAAACTGCTAGAGTTTTAGCAAAAGCTGCTCTACGGGGACGTATTGATTGGTTGAAGGGTCTGAAAGAAAATGTAGTTCTGGGGGGAATTATCCCTATCGGTACCGGATTTAAAAAATTAGTGCACCGTTCAAGGCAAGACAAAAATATTCATTTTGAAATAAAAAAGAAAAATGTATTCAAGTTGGAAATGAGAGATATTTTGTTACACCATCGAGAATTTTTTTGTTCTTGTAGCCCAAAGAATTTCCATGACACATTAGAAAATTCATTTACGCGATTTCATAATTCCTAAGCAGAGATTTTTTCTTTTTCCTTTCTAGTTTTGTTAAGTAAAAAAATGAAGTAAGTAATAAAAAAAAATTAATGGTTCGGACTATGTATCAATGGTCAACCTCGTTATAAGGTTCCGTAGGAACAATTAGTTATTTCTAAAAAAAAAGAGAAAGCGCGGGAAAAATGACAAGAAGGTATTGGAACATCCATTTGGAAGAGATGATGGAGTCGGGAGTTCATTTTGATCATGGTACTAAGAAATAGAATCCTAGAATGGCCCCTTACATTTCTGCAAAGCGTAAAGGTATTCATATTACAAATCTTACTAGAACTGCTCGTTTTTTATCAGAAGCCTGTGATTTAGTTTTTGATGCAGCAAGTCGAGGAAAACCTTTTTAATGGTTGGTACCAAAAATAAAGCAGCGGATTTAGTAGTCTCAGCTGCAATAAGGGCTCGATGTCATTATGTTAATAAAAAATGGCTCGGTGGTATGTTAACGAATTGGTCCACTACAGAAACAAGACTTCATAAGTTCAGAGACTTAAGAGGAGAACAAAAGATGGGGAAACTCAACCGTCTCCCTAAAAGAAATGCAGCAATGTTGAAGAGAAAATTATCGACTTTGCAAACATATCTGGGTGGGATCAAATATCTGACTGGGTTGTCCAATATTGTAATTATCGTTGATCAGCAAAAAGAATATACAGCTCTTCGAGAATGTGTCATTTTGGGAATTCCAACAATTTGTTTAATCGATACAAATTGTGACCCGTATCTTGCAGATATTTCGATTCCAATCAACGATGACGTTATAGCTTCAATCCGATTGATTCTTAACAAATTAGTATCCGCAATTTGTGAGGGTCGTTCTAGCTATATAAGAAGTCATTGATTATGATTATGTTATGATTAAGAATAATAAGATTAGTTAATTATTTTGATTTCTTAGATTGGTTACTATTCTTGTCTTGCATTTTTAAAAAGAGATAAAATGGGGTATTATGTTATGTGATTTCTTGGTATTTAAAATATATGATTAATGATGAAAGTAGATAAGTTGAAAAAGAGATGGTTGAATCAAAATAATTTTTTTTTTAGTTTGATTTCTGTCAGAGGGCAATATGAATGTTATACCATGTTCCATTAAAACACTCAAAGGATTCTACGATATATCAGGTGTAGAAGTAGGCCAACATTTATATTGGCAAATAGGAAGTTTACAAATTCATGCTCAAGTACTTATTACTTCTTGGGTAGTAATTGCTATCTTATTAGGGTCAGTTATCATAACTGTTCGGAATCCACAAACTATTCCTACCGACGGGCAGAATTTCTTTGAATATGTTCTTGAATTTATTCGAGACTTGAGTAAAACTCAGATTGGAGAAGAATATGGGCCTTGGGTTCCCTTTATTGGAACCATGTTCTTATTTATTTTTGTTTCTAATTGGTCTGGAGCTCTTTTACCTTGGAAAATCATACAGTTACCTCATGGAGAGTTGGCTGCCCCCACGAATGATATAAATACTACTGTTGCTTTAGCTTTACTCACGTCCGTGGCATATTTTTATGCGGGTCTTACCAAAAAAGGATTGGCTTATTTTGGAAAATACATTCAACCAACTCCAATCCTTTTACCAATTAACATCCTAGAAGATTTCACAAAACCTTTATCTCTGAGTTTTCGACTTTTCGGAAATATATTGGCGGATGAATTAGTAGTTGTTGTTCTTGTTTCTTTAGTACCTTCAGTAGTTCCTATCCCTGTCATGTTTCTTGGATTATTTACAAGCGGTATTCAAGCTCTCATTTTTGCAACTTTAGCCGCGGCTTATATAGGGGAATCCATGGAGGGTCATCATTGATTAGTTTTCAAAAGAGTCTTCTTTTTTTAAGCTTACCCCGACTGAGGCAATGGCAATGCATGGTTCAAGAAAATATACTTGGTTCGGTAACATATACATATATAGATAGAAATAAGAAATCCATATGTATATATGACTAGAGTTCTAAGAGGAAAGATAGACGATATTACGAAGGATGGGTTAGGGAGATCACACTAGATATATGTCTATATGTAATGTCTATAAGTCCAGCTACAGTTCCTGTATATTTTTCGACGAATTATTCTAGAATCTGATTCAATAAAAAATGCGGGTGGTTTCCGTTATGAAAGAAACAAATGTATATGTGATAGTAGATATATATTAGTTATATAGGGTTTCTCCCTATCTATATATTTTTTTTTTTCGAAGTTTTAGTTACTTCGATTCGATATTTTTTAGTGATCAAATAAGTAATAATTCCTTGGTTGATTGTATCATTAACCATTTTTTTTTGGTGCGAGGAACCTATCATCATGAATCCACTGATTTCTGCCGCTTCCGTTATTGCTGCTGGATTGGCCGTAGGGCTTGCTTCTATTGGACCTGGAGTTGGTCAAGGTACTGCTGCAGGCCAAGCCGTAGAAGGTATTGCGAGACAACCAGAAGCAGAAGGAAAAATAAGAGGCACCTTATTGCTTAGTCTAGCTTTTATGGAAGCTTTAACCATTTATGGGCTCGTTGTGGCATTAGCACTTTTATTTGCAAATCCTTTTGTTTAATTTCATCCTAGAACGAAAATGTAAAAAAGTGCATTACACACTTTTTCTTATTTTATTAATTTGTTTCGGTTTGCTTCTGTGAATTATATCACTACTTTACTCCTACAATTATGTATTTGTTGGAACAATACCCCGGGAAAGACTGATTTGAGGATGACGAATTAGTGGATTTGCTCGCTTTATTCCTTCCCGTCCTTCGGTTAGTACGCTGGAATTTTTACTTTCTTTTTAGGAAGTGTTTGAACAGGGGAAATATTTTGCAATTTCTACAAGACCTAGGACCCAACTTAATAAGTATCTTATCGGAAACTAAAAACAAAGAAAAAAATTAAGAAAAAGAAATCGATCAAAAAAGGGCAAATCAAGTGATACAAAAAGAACTCTGTTCTTTGTTAGTCCTATCTATAAGAGGAGAGCATATGAAAAATGTAACCGATTCTTTCGTTTCCTTAGGCCACTGGCCATCCGCCGGGAGTTTCGGGTTTAATACCGATATTTTAGCAACAAATCTAATAAATCTAAGTATAGTGCTTGGTGTATTGATTTTTTTTGGAAAGGGAGTGTGTGCGAGTTGTATATTTCAAGAATAGGTTGGACCCAACCGGCTGCACTTTATTTATTTGTGTTATTTATTTATTTGTGTTATTTATATACATATTTTTTTTTAGAATAAGATAAATAGGAAAAAAGTGTACAATCTCGACGAATTCCTTCTGAATAAATTAATAA